AATGAATTGCCTGATAAAAGGATTACTTTGATAGAGTAAATCATGTAAAATTTTACATTCATTATTATATTTAATAGAATTAAACTATTTCTAAAAGTATCAAAAACTTTTGTGCATCATACACTAAAATATAAAAAGATAAGCTAACTAAGCTACTGGGTTCATACCCCATTTATAAAGGTTTTAATCCTTTTCTTTTTAATTTTTAATAATTCATCAAAAATTTTATTTTTATTTATTTTAATTATAGGATCAATAATTACAATTACATCTAATTCTTGATTAGGAGCTTGAATAGGTTTAGAAATTAATTTATTATCTTTTATCCCCTTAATAAGAGATAATAATAATTTAATATCAACAGAATCTTCTTTAAAATATTTCCTAACACAAGCTTTAGCCTCAACTGTTTTATTATTTTCTATTATTTTAATAATATTGAAATATAATATAAATTTTGAAATAAATTTATCTTATATTTCAATAATAATACTATCTTCTTTATTATTAAAAAGAGGAGCAGCTCCTTTCCATTTTTGATTTCCTAATTTAATAGAAGGATTAACCTGAATTAATGCTTTAATTTTAATAACATGACAAAAAATTGCCCCTTTAATAATAATTTCTTATTTAAATATTAAAGAATTATTGTTTATTAGAGCTATTTTATCAGTTATTATTGGAACATTAAATGGATTAAATCAAACTTCATTACGAAAATTAATAGCCTTTTCATCTATTAATCATTTAGGATGAATGCTTTCAACATTAAATATTAGAGAATCTATATGATTAATTTATTTTTTTATTTATTGTTTTTTATCATTAACTTTAACTTTTATATTTAATATCTTTAAAAGATATCATTTAAATCAATTATTTTATTTATTTTATAATTCAAAAATTCTTAAATTTATTTTATTCATAAATTTTTTATCATTAGGTGGACTTCCCCCATTTTTAGGATTTTTACCGAAATGAATTGTTATTGAACAACTTTCTTTTAATAATCAATTATTTTTATTAACAATTTTGACAATTTCAACACTAATTACCTTATTTTTTTATTTACGAATTTGTTATTCAGCATTTATATTAAATTATTATGAAAATAATTGATTTAATAATATACAATTTAATAATTTTAATTTAAATTGTTACTTATTATTATCTTTTATTTCTATTAATGGATTATTTATTGTTTCATTATTATATTATATACTTTAAGGCTTTAAGTTAAATAAACTAATAACCTTCAAAGCTATAAATATAGGATTACTCCTTTAAGCCTTAGTAATTTATTACTCCTTTAGAATTGCAGTCTAATATCATTATTGAATATAAAGCTATTGATTAAGAAGAATACTCTTATAAATAAATTTACAATCTATCGCCTAAACTTCAGCCACTTAATCGCGACAATGATTATTTTCTACTAATCACAAAGATATTGGAACTTTATACTTTATTTTCGGGGCATGAGCTGGAATAATTGGAACTTCTCTAAGAATTTTAATTCGAGCTGAACTAGGACACCCGGGAGCATTAATTGGAGATGATCAAATTTATAATGTAATTGTCACAGCTCACGCTTTCGTAATAATTTTTTTTATAGTTATACCAATTATAATTGGAGGATTTGGAAATTGACTAGTTCCTATTATATTAGGAGCTCCAGACATAGCTTTCCCCCGAATAAATAATATAAGATTTTGACTTTTACCTCCTGCTTTATCACTACTCCTAATGAGTAGAATAGTTGAAAACGGAGCTGGTACAGGATGAACAGTTTATCCCCCATTGTCTTCAGGAATTGCTCATGGAGGGGCTTCTGTAGATTTAGCAATTTTTTCTTTACATTTAGCTGGAATTTCATCTATTTTAGGAGCTGTAAATTTTATTACAACTGTTATCAATATACGAGCCTCAGGTATTACCTTAGATCGCATGCCTTTATTTGTTTGATCAGTAGTAATTACTGCTCTTTTACTTTTATTATCTTTACCAGTTTTAGCCGGAGCTATTACTATATTATTAACAGACCGAAATTTAAATACATCTTTTTTTGATCCTGCTGGTGGAGGAGATCCAATTCTTTACCAACATTTATTTTGATTTTTTGGTCACCCAGAAGTTTATATTTTAATTTTACCCGGATTTGGTATAATTTCTCACATTATTAGCCAAGAATCAGGAAAAAAAGAAACTTTTGGTTCTTTAGGTATAATTTATGCTATATTAGCTATTGGATTATTAGGATTTATTGTTTGAGCTCATCATATATTTACAGTAGGAATAGATGTAGATACACGAGCTTATTTTACATCCGCAACAATAATTATTGCTGTTCCAACAGGAATTAAAATTTTTAGTTGATTAGCAACTTTACATGGAACACAATTAAGATACTCTCCTGCAATTTTATGAGCTTTAGGGTTTGTATTTTTATTTACTGTAGGAGGATTAACAGGAGTTGTTTTAGCAAATTCATCTATTGATATTATTTTACATGATACTTATTACGTTGTTGCTCATTTTCATTATGTTTTATCAATAGGAGCTGTATTTGCTATTATATCAGGATTTATTCATTGATACCCATTATTTACTGGATTAACAATAAATACAAAATGATTAAAAAGTCAATTTATTATTATATTTATCGGAGTAAATTTAACTTTTTTTCCTCAACATTTTCTTGGGTTAGCTGGAATACCTCGTCGTTATTCGGATTATCCAGATGCTTATACAACTTGAAATGTAATTTCAACTATTGGTTCATCAATTTCATTTTTAGGAATTTTATTTTTCTTTTATATTATTTGAGAAAGTTTAATTTCTCAACGTGAAGTAATTTATCCTATTCAATTAAGATCTTCTATTGAATGATACCAAAATACCCCTCCTGCTGAACACAGATATAATGAATTGCCTTTATTAATTATTTTCTAATATGGCAGATTAGTGCAATGAGTTTAAGCCCCATATATAAAGTATATTACTTTTATTAGAATAATGTCAACATGATCTAACCTAGGTTTACAAGATAGTGCTTCTCCTTTAATAGAACAATTAACATTTTTTCATGATCATACATTATTAATTTTAATTATAATTACTATTTTAGTTGGTTATTTAATATTTATATTATTTTTAAATTCTTTTATTAATCGATTTTTACTTCATGGTCAAATAATTGAAATAATTTGAACAATTCTTCCTGCAATTATTTTATTTTTTATTGCTTTTCCTTCTTTACGACTTTTATATTTATTAGATGAAATTAATGAACCTTCACTTACTTTAAAAACAATTGGCCATCAATGATATTGAAGCTATGAATATTCTGATTTTAATAATATTGAATTTGATTCATACATAATTCCAACAAATGAATTGCTTAATAGTGGATTTCGATTACTTGATGTAGATAATCGAGTAATTTTACCTATAAATTCTCAAATTCGTATTTTAATTACTGCTGCAGATGTAATTCACTCATGAACAATTCCTGCATTAGGCGTAAAAGTTGATGGGACTCCTGGTCGATTAAACCAAACAAATTTTTTTATTAATCGACCAGGACTATTTTACGGACAATGTTCTGAAATTTGTGGAGCAAATCACAGCTTTATACCAATTGTGGTTGAAAGAATTCCTGTTTATTATTTTGTAGAATGAGTTTCATCTAATTAAATTTCATTAGATGACTGAAAGCAAGTATTGGTCTCTTAAACCATATAATAGTAAATTAGCAATTACTTCTAATGATAAAAAATTAGTTAAAAAATAACATTAGTATGTCAAACTAAAATTATTAAAATATAAATTAATATTTTTTAATTCCACAAATAGCCCCTATTAGATGATTAATTTTATTTATTATTTTTTCTTTTTCATTTATTTTATTTTCAATTTTAAACTATTATTCATATTTACCCTTTTCACCTAAATCTATTAATTTAAAAACAATTAAATTAAATTCAATAAATTGAAAATGATAACTAATTTATTTTCTGTTTTTGATCCTTCTTCAAGCATTTTTAATTTATCATTAAATTGAATAAGAACATTTTTAGGATTATTGTTAATTCCATCAATTTATTGATTAATACCTTCTCGATATACTATTTTTTGAAATTCAATTTTATTTACATTACATAAAGAATTTAAAACTTTATTAGGACCTTTAAGATATAACGGGTCTTCATTTATTTTTATTTCACTATTTTCAATAATTTTATTTAACAATTTTATAGGTTTATTTCCTTATATTTTTACCAGAACAAGACATTTAACATTAACTTTAACATTGGCTCTACCTTTATGATTATGTTTCATAATTTATGGGTGAATTAATAATACTCAACATATATTTGCCCATTTAGTTCCTCAAGGTACTCCAGCAATTTTAATACCTTTTATAGTATGTATTGAAACTATTAGAAATATCATTCGACCTGGAACTTTAGCAGTTCGATTAACTGCTAATATAATTGCAGGACATTTATTATTAACTTTATTAGGAAATACTGGTCCTTCACTCTCTTATATTTTAATTACATTATTATTAATTGTACAAATTGCACTATTAATTTTAGAATCAGCAGTTGCTATAATTCAATCCTATGTATTTGCTGTATTAAGAACTTTATACTCTAGAGAAGTAAATTAATGTCCACACATTCAAACCACCCTTTTCATTTAGTAGATTATAGCCCCTGACCTTTAACAGCATCTATTGGTGCTATAACAACAGTTTCAGGAATAATTAAATGATTTCATCAATATGATATATCTTTATTTATTTTAGGAAATATTATTACAATTTTAACTGTTTATCAATGATGACGAGATGTTTCACGTGAAGGAACCTATCAAGGACTTCATACTTATGCTGTTACTATTGGATTACGATGAGGTATAATTTTATTTATTTTATCTGAAATTTTATTTTTTGTAAGATTTTTTTGAGCTTTTTTTCACAGAAGATTATCTCCAACTATTGAATTAGGAGCTTCTTGACCTCCTATAGGAATTATTCCTTTTAATCCTTTTCAAATTCCTTTATTAAATACAGCCATTTTATTAACATCAGGAGTAACCGTTACTTGAGCTCATCATGCCTTAATAGAAAATAATCATACACAAACAACACAAGGCTTATTTTTTACAGTTTTATTAGGAATTTATTTTTCTATTTTACAAGCCTATGAATATATAGAAGCTCCATTTAGAATTGCAGACTCAATTTATGGTTCAACATTTTATATGGCCACAGGATTTCATGGAGTACATGTTTTAATTGGAACAACTTTTTTATTAATTTGTTTATTACGACATTTAAATAATCACTTTTCTAAAAATCACCACTTTGGATTTGAAGCTGCTGCTTGATACTGACACTTTGTTGATATTGTATGATTATTTTTATATGTTACAATTTATTGATGAGGAGGTTAATTTAAATTATCTATATAGTATAAAAGTATATTTGACTTCCAATCATAAGGTCTATTATTAATAGTATAGATAATTTTTATAATTTTATTAATTTCAACAATTATTTTATTTATTTCATCTATTGTTATATTTTTAGCTTCAGTTTTATCAAAAAAATCTTTAATAGACCGAGAAAAAAGATCTCCTTTTGAATGTGGATTTGACCCAAAATCTTCATCACGATTACCTTTTTCAATTCGATTTTTTTTAATTACAATTATTTTCTTAATTTTTGATGTAGAAATTGCTTTAATTTTACCAATAATTATTATTTTTAAATATTCAAATATAATTGTTTGATCAATTTCATCTATTGTTTTTATTTTAATTTTATTAATTGGATTATATCATGAATGAAATCAAGGAATATTAAACTGATCAAATTAGGGTTGTAGTTAAATATAACAGTTGATTTGCATTCAAAAAGTATTGATTACTCAATCTACCTTATTGAATATGAAGCGATTTATTGCAATTAGTTTCGACCTAATTTTAGGTAATTTTTACCCCTATTCTTTAATTGAAGCCAAATAAAGAGGCATATCACTGTTAATGATATAATTGAGATATTAAACTCCAATTAAGGAAGTATGATGATCAAGTAAAAGCTGCTAACTTTTTTCTTTTAATGGTTTAATTCCATTTATACTTTTATTTATATAGTTTAATAAAAACATTACATTTTCAATGTAAAATTAAAATTATTTTTTTTTATAAATTACTAATTTTAATTATTTATATTCAAAGATTAATATATCTCCCTAACATCTTCAATGTTATACTCTAATTATAAGCTATTTGAATAAAGAAAAAATAAAAGATTAAATAAAATTAAAACTCAAAAAACAAATAATAACAAATAAATTTTTAAATTATTATTTTGCATAATAAAAATTAATTTAGAATATTTTTCTAATTTTTGAGATAAATTTTGTCTACCAAAATACTCAGATCAACCTTGATCAAATCTTTTAATAATAAATTGTCCATAACTTAAAGATCAATAAATAATTCCATATGTAACAATATAAGGCATAAATCATATTGATCCCATAAATATAGATCTAAAATAATATTTTAAAGAATTATTAAAATATAAATTAACAATTGAAATAAAATAACCACTTAATCCTCCAATAATACAAACAAATAAAATCAATATTTTTATATATAAAGGCAAACAAATTATATAAGGACTAGAAAATAATAATCAATTTAATATTCTTCCTCCAATAATACTTATAAACAACAATCCTAACATCCCACGTAATATAATCCATCCCTCATCATTTAATATATTTAATCTTAAACAATTTAAATCTCCAGTTATTGAATAATACACTAATCGAAAAGAATAACAAACAGTTAAACCAACAGAAAAAAAATATAAAAAGAAAGAAAAAAAATTAATATTACTAATTATTACAATTTCTAAAATTATATCTTTTGAATAAAAACCAGCTAAAAAAGGTATCCCACATAAAGCTAAATTTGAGATATTAAAACAAGCAGAAGTTAATGGTATATGAATTCTTAATCCTCCTATTAAACGAATATCTTGAAAATTATTTATATTATGAATAATAGCTCCAGCACACATAAATAATAATGCCTTAAACAAAGCATGAGTTAATAAATGAAAAAATCCTAATTTATAAAATCCTATTGATAAAATTCTTATTATTAAACCTAATTGACTTAAAGTAGACAAAGCGATAATTTTTTTTAAATCAAATTCAAAATTTGCCCCTAATCCAGCCATAAATATTGTTAATCCTGATACTAATAATAATAACTGGCCCAATAATGTATTTTCTAATAATACATTAAAACGCACTAATAAATAAACTCCTGCAGTAACTAAAGTAGATGAATGAACTAAAGCAGAAACCGGTGTAGGAGCAGCTATAGCAGCAGGAAGTCATGAAGAAAAAGGAATTTGAGCTCTTTTAGTTATAGCTGCTAAAACAATTAAAACACCAATAATTTTTATTTCAAAATTATTTTGTATAACTTCTAAATAAAAAATAAAATTTCATCTTCCATAATTTAATATTCAAGCAATAGCCAATAACAAAGCAACATCACCAATACGATTTGATAACGCAGTTAATATACCTGCATTATATGACTTAATATTTTGAAAATAAATTACTAGACAATAAGAAACTAAACCTAACCCATCTCACCCCAATAAAATTCTAATTAAATTAGGACTAATAATTAATAATATTATTGATAAAACAAATATTAACACTAATATAATAAAACGATTAATATTTTCATCATTTCTTATATATTCTTTTCTATAATAAATTACTAAAGAAGCAATTATTAAAACAAAAGATATAAATAATAATCTTATTCAATCAAATAAAAAAGTTATAACAATAGTTATTGAATTTAAAGACAATACTTCTCACTCTAAAAAATAAACTAATTCATTTATAATAAAAAATAAACTTATTATAAAAAAATTAATTCTAATGAAAATTAAACATACAAAACTAATTCTACAAATTGATAAATACCTCATGATTTAAAATGAATAAATTCATATCACCAATATCACAAATTAGTATTTTAATAAACTATTTAAACATAATCATAATATACAAGATTCACTTTTTAAAATCAAATAATTTAAAGGTAATCAATGTAATATTAATAACAAATATTCACGAATTTTTCCTCTTCTAAAAGAATAAACTCCTGAAAAAATTTTTCCATGCTGACTAAAAGAATATAAATACAATGAATAAGCGGCTCTAAAAAAAGATAATAAAGATAAAGAAATTATTGAAAATCAAGATCAATTTACAATTCTATTTAATAATGAAATTTCTCCTAACAAATTTAAAGTAGGAGGAGCCGCCATATTTCCAGATCTCAATAAAAATCATCATAAAGCTATTGCAGGCATAAAATTTAATAATCCTTTATTAATTAATAAACTTCGTCTTCCTAAACGTTCATAAGAAATATTAGCTAAACAAAATAATCCTGATGAACATAATCCATGACCAATTATTAATGTATAAGAACCACATAATCCTCAATAACTTATTGTTAATATACCGGCTAATACAATTCCTATATGAGCAACTGAAGAATAAGCAATTAAAGATTTTAAATCAGTTTGACGTAAACAAATAAATCTAACTAATACACCTCCAATTAAACTAATGCTAATTCAAATAAAATTATATTTTATTCCTAAAATCTGCAAAAATCTTATAACTCGTAATAATCCATAACCTCCTAATTTTAATATAATCCCAGCTAAAATTATTGATCCTGAAACAGGAGCTTCAACATGAGCCTTAGGTAATCATAAATGAACTAAAAATATTGGTATTTTTACCAAAAATGCAAAAATTATGCAAAAATATAACAAATCATAATTAAATAAATAATTATTTATTAAATAAAAATTTATTGTCCCTATTTTATTAAATAAATAAAAAATACCAATTAATATAGGTAATGATACAAACAAAGTATAAAATAATAAATACAACCCAGCCTGTAATCGTTCAGGCTGATACCCTCAACCTAAAATTAAAAATAAAGTTGGAATTAAACTTCTCTCAAAAAATAAATAAAATATAAATAATCTTATTCTTCTAAAAGTTAAAAATAATAAAATTAATAATATAATTAAATTAAATAAAAATAAATTTCTATAATTATTATATTTAAAAATTCTTTCTCTTGCTATTAATATTAAAGAACAAATTCATAAACTTAATAATATTAAACCATAAGATATTATATCAACTCCTAAAAAATAAGAAATATTAATTCAATAATTTCTCATATTATTTATTAAAATTAATGAAAATCTTATAAAAAATAAAAAATTTTGAACCGTTCAAAATATTTTTTTTACAAAACAAATTGGTAAAATAAATAAAAGAAAAAATAAAATTTTTAACATTCCTTTATATAATATTAAAAGATTGAAAATAATCATTTCCATGAGTACGAATTATAGAAACTAAAATTGAAACACCTAATGCTCCTTCACAAACTCTAAAAGTCAAAAATATCATTCTAAAATAATTTTCATAATTTAATATACTTAAATACATAAATAATAGAAAAAATAAAATTAAAACAATATATTCTAAACTTAATAATATAGACAACAAATGTTTACGATTTGAAACAAACGAAAATAAAGCAATAATAAATAAAAATCTAGGCAATATTCAATAAATAAATATATTCATTAGTTTTAATAGTTTAATAAAAACATTGGTCTTGTAAATCAAAAATAAGATTATTCTTTTAAAACTTCAAAAAAAAAGAAATCTCTTTATCATTAATCCCCAAAATTAATATTTTAAATTAAACTATTTTTTGAAATTCTTCAATTATTTTTATACTCAATAATTTTTATTACTTCAATTATTTTTATCAATATAATTCATCCTTTATCAATAGGATTAACACTATTAATTCAAACAACACTAATTTGTTTATTAACAGGATTAATAACAAAAAATTTTTGATATTCATATATTTTATTTTTAATTTTTATAGGAGGAATATTAGTTCTATTTATTTACGTTACATCTTTAGCTTCAAATGAAATATTTAATTTATCAATTAAATTAACACTATTTTCAATAATTATCCTATTTTTATTATTTATTATATCAATTTTTATTGATAAATCTTTACTATCATTTTTTATAAATAATAATGAAATAGAATCTATTTCCAATAATTATTCTTATTTTATAGAAAATTCTTTATCTTTAAATAAATTATATAATTATCCAACTAATTTTATTACTATTCTTTTAATAAATTATTTACTAATTACATTAATTGTAATTGTAAAAATTACAAAATTATTTAAAGGACCTCTACGAATAATAAATTAATGAATAAACCTTTACGAAATACCCACCCTTTATTTAAAATCGCTAATAATGCTTTAATTGATTTACCAGCTCCTATTAATATTTCAACATGATGAAATTTTGGTTCTTTATTAGGATTATGTTTAATTATTCAAATTTTAACTGGATTATTCCTTGCTATACACTATACAGCAGATGTAAATTTAGCTTTTAATAGAGTAAATCACATTTGTCGCGACGTAAATTATGGATGGTTATTACGAACCTTACATGCTAACGGAGCATCATTTTTTTTTATTTGTATTTATTTACATGTAGGACGAGGAATTTATTATGGTTCTTATTTATTTACACCAACTTGACTAATTGGAGTAATTATTTTATTTTTAGTAATAGGAACAGCATTTATAGGATATGTTTTACCTTGGGGACAAATATCTTTCTGAGGAGCAACAGTTATTACTAATTTATTATCTGCAATTCCTTATTTAGGGATTGATTTAGTTCAATGAGTGTGAGGAGGATTTGCTGTTGATAATGCAACTCTTACCCGATTTTTTACATTTCATTTTATTTTACCTTTTATTGTACTTGCAATAACCATAATTCATTTATTATTTTTACATCAAACAGGGTCAAATAATCCAATAGGATTAAATTCAAATATTGATAAAATTCCTTTTCACCCATATTTTTCTTTTAAAGATATTGTAGGATTTTTAATTATAATTATAATTTTAATTATATTAGTATTAATTAATCCTAATCTATTAGGAGACCCAGATAATTTTATTCCAGCCAATCCTTTAGTGACTCCAGCCCATATTCAACCAGAATGGTATTTTTTATTTGCATATGCAATTTTACGATCAATTCCAAATAAATTAGGAGGAGTAATTGCATTAATTTTATCTATTGCTATTTTAATAATTCTTCCATTTTATCACTTAAGAAATTTTCGAGGAATTCAATTTTATCCTATTAATAAACTTTTTTTTTGATCAATAGTAATAACTGTAATTTTACTAACATGAATTGGAGCTCGACCTGTTGAAGAACCCTATGTAATAGTAGGTCAAATTTTAACTGTAATTTATTTTTTTTATTATTTAATTAACCCATTAATAACTCAATGATGAGATAATTTATTAAATTAGTTAATGAGCTTGAATAAGCATATGTTTTGAAAACATAAGATAGAAATTTTATTTTCTATTAACTTTACTAAAATTAATTAATAATAAAGAAAAAAATAAAATTTTTAATCCAATAAAAAATAATAAATAATTTAAAGAAAAAGATAAAAAACATTTTCAAGATAGATATATTAACTTATCATAACGAAACCGAGGCAATGTTCCCCGAACTCAAATAAATATAAAAGAAATAAATATTAATTTTAAATAAAAAGTAAAAGAAAAAATATTACAACCTAAAAAAATTACACAAAATAATATTCTCATAAATAAAATTCTTGCATATTCAGCTAAAAAAATTAATGCAAACCCCCCACTTCTATATTCTACATTAAATCCCGAAACTAATTCTGATTCTCCTTCTGCAAAATCAAAAGGAGTTCGATTAGTTTCAGCTAAAGAAATAACAAATCAAATTAAAGCTATAGGAAATAAAATTACAAAAAATCAAATATAATACTGATAATAATAAAACCCTAATAAATTATATCTTCCAATTAAAAATACAAATCTTAATAAAATTAATGCTAAACTAACTTCATAAGAAATAGTTTGAGCTATAGCTCGTAATCCTCCTAATAATGCATAATTTGAATTAGAAGATCAACCAGCTACTATAACTGTATAAACCCCCAATCTAGTACAACATAAAAAAAATAACAACCCCAAATTAAAAGAATATAATTTAACAAAAAATGGCATACATATTCAAAGAACTAAAGATAAAAATAAAGAAAAAATAGGAGAAATATAATATCTTAAATAATTTGATAATAAAGGATAAACTTGTTCTTTAGTAAATAACTTAATTGCATCACAAAAAGGTTGAGGAATTCCTATAATCCCAACTTTATTAGGTCCTTTACGAATTTGAATATATCCTAAAACTTTACGCTCCAATAAAGTCAAAAAAGCAACTCTCACTAATACACAAATAATTAATAACAAACTTCCAATTAATGATAATAATAATTCTATATAAAACAAGTACTATTTGTAATTTATATTACATAAACAAATTCTAAATTTATCACACTAATCTGTCAAAATAGTTATATAAATATTAATAAAATTCATTAATTAAAATATAATTATTTTAATATTTAATCCTTTCGTACTAAAATATTATAATTTATTAAAGATAGAAACCAACCTGGCTTACACCGGTTTGAACTCAGATCATGTAAGAATTTAAAAGTCGAACAGACTTTAAATTTGAACGGCTACACCCAAAATTATATCTTAATCCAACATCGAGGTCGCAATCTTTTTTATCGATAAGAACTCTCCAAAAAAATTACGCTGTTATCCCTAAAGTAACTTAAATTTTTAATCATTATTAATAGATCAATAATTCATAAATTTATGTTTTAATCAATTAAAAGTTAATTAAATTTTAATATCACCCCAATAAAATATTTTTTATTATTATAACAAAAATAATCTTATAAATCAAAATAATAAAAAATATAAAGATTTATAGGGTCTTCTCGTCTTTTAATTAAATTTTAGCTTTTTAACTAAAAAATAAAATTCTATTATAAATTTATATGAAACAGTTAATATTTCGTCCAACCATTCATTCCAGCCTTCAATTAAAAGACTAATGATTATGCTACCTTTGCACAGTTAAAATACTGCGGCCATTTAATAATTTCAGTGGGCAGGTTAGACTTTATATTTAATTCAAAAAGACATGTTTTTGTTAAACAGGCGAATATTATTTTTGCCGAGTTCTTTATATAAACTTTTCACTATTATTTATTTAACATCAATATATACTAATTTTATCATTTTTTCTTAACTTATTAAATTAAAATTAATATTTTAATAAAAATTTAAAATATAATAAATAATAATTTATAATAAAATAAATTATAACAAATTTATTAATAATTGATATTTCTAAACATACATTTTTTATTTATATTTATTATTTTTAACATTTTATTTTATAGCTTATCCCATAAAATATTAAATTTATAAATTATTTTATTAATTTAATTAAACAAATAAATTTATAAATTCTAAATTAAATTTATTTCTTAAAAAACTAGATACCTTTAAAAACGAATAACATTTCATTTCTAATATAATATTAAAAATAATTTTATTACATTAACTTTTATATTATATTAACTCTTTTAAAATCGAGAAAAATATATTTATATTATTTATTTAATAAACGCTGATACACAAGGTACAATAAATAAAATTTTCTTTTATTATAATATTTTTTCAAATTATTTCAATTTTCTTTCACAATACTAATTCACTATTATTAAAATTATTTTTTCTTTAAACAATACTAAAACATTTTATATTATAATTATTTTTAATAATTTAAATTTACAAATAATAACATCAATAAATAAAATTTAATCAATTTATATTGATTTGCACAAAAATCTTCTCAATGTAAATGAAATACTTTACTTTATAAGCTTTAAATTGCATTCTAGATACACTTTCCAGTACATCTACTATGTTACGACTTATCTTATTTTATAATAAGAGCGACGGGCGATATGTACATATTTTAGAGCTAAAATCAAATTATTAATCTTTATAATTTTACTATCAAATCCAATTTCAATAAATTTTTCATATTTATATTCACATAAATAATTTTATTGTAACCCATTTTTTCTTAAATATTAGCTACACCTTGATCTGATATAATTTTTAATTTAAATTATTGAATATTATTATTCTTATAAAATATTCTAATAACGACGGTATATAAACTGAAAACTAATTTAAGTAAGGTCCATCGTGGATTATCGATTATAAAACAGGTTCCTCTGAATAGACTAAAATACCGCCAAATTTTTTAAGTTTCAAGAACATAACTATTACTACTTTAATAATATATAATTTACATTTTTAATAATAGGGTATCTAATCCTAGTTTTTATCAAAAATTTTTTAGCTTCAATTATTTTTATATAAAAATATTTTAAATTTAAAATTTCACTTAATAAAATTAAATTTCTTTTTTACAAAACAATTTAACTTTTTACTAACATAATTTATTTGTATTATTGGTATAACCGCGACTGCTGGCACCAATTTAGCCAATACTATTTAATATTACTATTTAAAAATTTCTTTTATTAATAATTTTAATTACTGAGATTAAAAAATAAATTATTAATTATTAAAATTAATAAAATTTCACACAAAAATTTACATATAAATCAAATTAATAACAAATTTTTAAGCCAAAATAAAACTTTATATATTAAAAATTATATACTTAATTAAAATAAATATGTAATTTTTAATAATAATAATAATAAAAAAAAATTAAAAATTATTTAAAAATTATTTTTTTTAATAATAATTTTTAACAATATATTAATAAATTAAATTAATTCTTCAATAAAAATAAAATTTTTAACATTCCTTTATATAATATTAAAAAATAAAATTATTTTAAATTAAATTAATAAATTCAATTTAAAATAAAATTTAATAATTTATTTTTCATTAAATTATTAAATTTTATTTATATTTACAATAAAAAATAAACAATAAACTAATACTTAATAACTAAAATATATAATTTTAAAAATAAAATTAAATCTAAAATATTATATAATAATTTTTTTAAATTATTATAACATATTAATAATAAAATAAAAATAAAATATTAATTAATATTTATTGATTAAAATCAAACATCTTAAAATTAAATTCAATAAATTCAATTTAAAATGTATTATAATAATTTATTTAAATTAACAAAATTTTTAAATTTTATTTTTATTAATTAAAAAAATAAAATATTAATTAATATTTATTAACTAAAAACAAAAGAATCTTAAAATTAAATTAATAAATTCAATTTAAAATATAATATAATAATTTATTTTAATCACTAAATCCCTAAATTTATTTTTTTATTCTTAAATTATTTTACCCCTTATAAAATAATTTTAAAATAAATATTCTTATTAATAAATAAAAGAAAAAATAATTTTTAACATTTTTTTTTATCTTTATAAATTAAATTATAAAAATTAAAATAATTAAAATAAAAATAATAATTATTATAAAATAATTAATAATAAATTAAATTAATTATTAAATAAAAATTTTATTTTAATAATATTCATTTATAAATTTATTAAAATTTAAAAATTAAATAAAATAAATTTTTTAAAAAAAATAAATTTTTTATAAACAATATATTTTTTAATATTTTTAAAAATTAATAAAATTATAATAATTTAATTTATTAAAATAATAATTAATTTTAATTAAAAGAAAAACCAATAAAATACCAATTTTTAACATTATTTTTTCTTTAAACAAAATTAATAAATTTTTATAAAAAAAAATACAAAAATATAATTCTATAAAATATTAAAAAAAAATATAAAAATTATTTTTATTAATTATTATTATAAATAATTTTAATAAAAAAAAGAAATTACGTAATTTTTCACTATTTATATATTAAAAATATAAAAAAAATTTATAATTTTATTAATTATAAATAAATAAGTAATTTTAAAAATTATAAAATAAATTATTATAATTATTTATATATTAATAAATTTTATTAACTAAAAGAATATCTATCACAATTTTTTTTTTTTTTTACATTACAATGAATATTTAATAATAAATTTTTATAAAATCTTTAATAAAATTTTAAAAATTTATTGAAATTTTAAAATTTAAATTATATAGAAAATTTAATTATAATTTTTTACATTTCACTTAACACTATACTAAGAATAATTAATATATTATCTATATATATATAAATATTTAATATACATATATATAATATATATACCTATAAAAAAAATTTCAAAATTTAAAAATAGGTATATTTATAGTTAACAAAATCTTTATTCAAATATTTATCTAACATTCTTTCTATTAAAAGAAATAATTATTTATTTATATGATTATATATATTTATATATTTCTAAATAAGTAGATTATTTATTAATATATATATATATATGAAATTTAAAAATATCTAAATAAAAAATTAATTTTTTTTTAAAAACCCTAAATAAAATTACTAAAAAAAAAACAATTTAAGAATAAGAAAAAATTTTTTCTATATAAAAGTAAGAATAAAAAAAAAAAAAAAAAAAAAACGCAAAAATATACATGAAAATCGTATTAAT